TTAAGAACACGGACTTGCAGAACTCTATTTATTATTTAATCGATATTTTAGTATAATAGAATATCGATTAAATAATAATAAGAGGTACAAATAGTAAATCGAGGTACACATTCTATGACAATTCTTAACTTTCCCTCTTTTTTGGTACCTTTAGTAGGCCTAGTATTTCCGGCAATCACAATGGCGTCTTTATTTCTTTATGTTCAAAAAAATAAGATTGTTTAGAACCGATGGGATAAAATCTCACTCGTTTGGTTTTAGACTTCTATAATAACGCCGGTATTAGTGAAAGATGGTATAAGCAGCTTCCGTCGAAAAACTCTTATATCTGCAGAACCACGATATATGGGTAAATGGAGTATGTGGATATCTTTCTTTAATGGGGTCGTACGAAGGATATGTTATTAGTTTAGATCTAATCAATTTAATGAATTATTCCTTAATGAATTACTCTTAAAAGTTCCTATCAAACTAGTGCTAGTTGATGAGAGTTACTTCGGAAACAGAAAGACTAAAGTCAAATTCATTTGGGATATTCTCTCAATTCCAAGAAACTGAAACCGGATCAAGTATGAGTTGTCGATCAGAACATATATGGATAGAACCTATAACGGGATCTCGAAAAACAAGTAATTTCTGCTGGACTGTTATCCTTTTTTTAGGTTCATTAGGATTCTTGTTGGTTGGAACTTCCAGTTATCTTGGTAGAACTTGGATATCTTTATTTCCGTTTCAGCAAATTGTTTTTTTTCCACAAGGGATTGTGATGTCTTTCTATGGGATCGCGGGTCTTTTTATTAGCTCCTATTTATGGTGCACAATTTCTTGGAATGTAGGTAGTGGTTATGATCGATTCGATCGAAAAGAAGGAATCGTGTCTATCTTTCGTTGGGGATTTCCCGGAAAAAATCGGCGTATCTTTCTCCGATTCCTTATAAAAGATATTCAGTCCGTCCGAATAGAAGTTAAAGAGGGTCTTTATGCTCGTCGTGTCCTTTATATGGATATCCGAGGACAGGGAGCCCTTCCATTGACTCGTACTGATGAGAATTTGACTGCGTGGGAAATTGAACAAAAAGCTGCGAAATTGGCCTATTTCTTGCGTGTACCCATTGAAGTCTTTTGAGAACTGAACTGTGAGAAAATTTCTCGGCAGGAGGGGAAAAACTCACGAATCCTCTGTTTCTATCACGAATTTCTATAACATAACGAAACTGAGGTTTATTCCGAACATGGATTCGAGCTAAAGTAGGCGTATAAGGAAGAAGTAGAAAACAAAACGCTTTTTGTTTTGGGGTCTTTTATAGGTATGTAAATCTATACAATTCAATAATAACAAGAAGTAACAAATTGAAATAATAGATTTCTCGCATACTCAACCATTTAGAAAAAAACTTTCCCAGTTTCTATTTTCTATTTTAAGTCCAATATCTATAAATCAAAATAGAAAAATCCAGACTTGGTGAAATTGAAACTTTAGATTCAGATGGATCGTATGTAAAATTTTTTTTTTTCAATCGACACGCCTTACTTTATCTGTTTTTGTGCTCCTTACTGTCCAAACAATTGGATCCCTTATAACGATAAAGGATAACTAGCCAATTCCTGCTTTGGTTTGCTGCTCATTTTTGATCATCACAAGATTCTTCAGAAACTTCCCTGAATTATTCGCTCCCTGACTCCTAAGAGTCAGTGAAATTTTTCGAAATATTAGAGGGCCTCGAGTCGACGACTGAGAGGGTTCATTAACAATTCATAGATGAAAAAATGGCAAAAAAGAAAGCATTCACTCCTCTTTTATATCTTGGATCTATAGTCTTTTTACCCCGGTCTCTTTCTCTCTTATTTAATAAAAGTCTAGAATCTTGGGTTACTAATTGGTGGAATACTGCGCAATCCGAAACTTTTTTGAACGAGATTGAAGAAAAGAGTATTCTCGAAAAATTCATAGAATTAGACGAACTTCTCCTCTTGGACGAAATGATCAAGGAATACGCGGAAACACCTCTCCAAAACCTTCGTATAGGAATCCAGAACGAAACAATCCAATTAATCAAGCTGCACAACGAGGATCGTATTCATACGATTTTGTACTTATCGACAAATTTTCTCTCTTTCCTTATTCTAAGTGGTTATTCTATTTTGGGTAATAAAGAACTTGGGATTCTTAACTCGTGGACTCAGGAATTCCTATATAACTTAAGTGACACAACAAAAGCGCTTTCTATTCTTTTATTAGCAGATTTATGTCTCGGATTTCATTCGACCCGTGGTTGGGAACTACTAATTAGCTCTGTCTACAAAGATTTTGGGTTTGTTCATAATGATCAAATTATATCTTGTCTTGTTTGTATTCTTCCAGTCATTCTCGATAGCATTTTTAAATATTGGGTTTTCTATTATTTAAATCGTCTATCTCCGTCACTTGTAGTGATTTATCATTCAATAAGTGAAAAATGATCTATGAATATGAAATTCATCGAATTCGAATTTGTAGTTG